TTCCATTTTTTTATTTAATATAAAAAAAAAAGATTTCATTTTTAGAATATTAAAGATTATAACGATAAAGTAAAAGCGGGTAGCGGGAATCGAACCCGCATCGTTAGCTTGGAAGGCTAGGGGTTATAGTCGACGTTGATTCATCATTTTTAACGTCTCTAATTCAAAACTGAACGTGAAACTTTGGTTTCATTCAGCTCCTTTATGGAAGATGGATAAATTCCCAGATTCAGACATGAACGAAATAAAAAAATCCGACCCATAACGTCTATGTCAGCTTTTATGTCTAAATCTATTCAGAACAACCCGCTTTCTAGACGATCCCTATAGAAAGGAGGGGGTTTATATTCTAACAATCTTTCTAGTTACTTCGTTCTCTACTTCTATTTGAAAGAATCCTTAGGAAAAGTATTTTGTTTCCACCGAGCTAAAACAATTTATCGATGTCTTTAGTAAACCAAAGACATTGTTTAATAGCTGTTTTGCTTCAATTCCCCCTATAGAAATGGAAAATGGAAGATTTAGTTACGATTAGAAATACACTTTTTATCTTTATCCATGGGTCCTTTACTCATACTCATTCAATTGGAAGTATTGATCCAATAAAAAAATTATGTTTCGTAATCTCATAATCCAATTTTTCAATTTAAAATTGATTCTTGGATACAAATCACGAGAATGTATATTCTTCCTCGAATTTTTCATTGAGAGGTAAAGGATTCAATCCTTTTAAGAACTAAAGTTTTTGTTCGGAATGAATATTAATCAAACCGAAAGACCCTTTAACTATATAAGGGGTTATAGAACGAATCACACTTTTACCACTAAACTATACCCGCTACAATCCGATTATTGTATATAAATGGACCTTTTGTCGACCCTAATCAAAACTAAAACAAAAGATCAGAAAAGAATCATGAAAACTAGAGCGTTTACCTTTTGTATCAGAGGACCTAATGAGATTAGGAAAAGGGGATTCATTTCACTTTAATAACTAAATAACAAGTGCTTTTTTGCCCGAGGTTTTGTCTCGAACTTAAGCCATAACAAAAAAAAATGGGTTGTGTCAAGAAACGAGAGTTCCCTTTTTCTTATTTAAACCGGAATAAAAGGACTAACTAAGAAAGAAATGGCACTTTGATTCGATACCATTTGATTATATATCATAGAAATTGAAAAAGTTCTTTTTGTTTATCGCAATAACAAGCAATTTTTTTTTTCTTTATTCAATTTTTTTTTTTTTTTTTAATAAATCTTTTGATTTATGATTTGTTGGAACAAAAGGGCGGGCCCGGCTAAGTACTGACCAGGCCGGGCCGTGGAACTAAAAAGCCCCTTCGGACGAAATCACGAAATCAAAAAATAAGAGTATATACTATGACGGGCGTTTTCAAGCCTTATTTTTTTTTATAATGTAACATAGTATTATCCTTTTTCAATTGAGAGGAGAGATGGCTGAGTGGACTAAAGCGTCGGATTGCTAATCCGTTGTACGAGTTTTTCGTACCGAGGGTTCGAATCCCTCTCTTTCCGTTTTCATTGATGACTTGGCATTTTCTTTCGAATTTATCGCGAGCTCTTTTTTATTATTATTAATAGTTAAAAATGAATAGTTAAAGAAGTGGAATAGATAAAATCTTACTAATAACAGTTTAAAATCAAGCAAAGAAAACCTTATTTTTTATTCTTCACGTCCAGGATTACGTCCTGGATCATTAGACAGGAATCCGAAGATAAAGAGAGAAACAAAGAATATCACTACCGTGTAAACAAATAGTTTGAGAGTAAGCATTACACAATCTCCAAGATTTTTTTTAGGAAAAAAGAGAATAGATTCTCCACTTTTATACCACATACCCTACCTTTTTTTATTTTGACACCAAGAAATAAAGTGGGGTGATCCGGATTTGTCGCGGTTGTACAAGAATTTCAATATTTGAATTGAGAGTGTAAGACGTATCTGATCTTATCAATTCCACGAATTTTTTTCGAATAAATCATGAATTTGTCTGGGACTTTATTAAAAATATCATCGAAAACTTACAGCAGCTTGCCAAACAAAGGCTAAGAGAAAAAAGAACAGGGGTATTACTGGCATAACATCTACAATTGGATTCAAAAAAGCGTAGGCTTCGGGCAATTTGGCGACGAAAAAACTACTGGAATAAAGAGCAGAATTAAAGTAGATACAGATCAAACTTAAAATATTAAGCATAACAAACATTTTGTTTTTGGGGATAATTGTATTTATTTTGATTGAGTTATTAATAAATTTAATTGAGTTTTTTATTATTATATTTTATTATTATAATATAGGGTATTATTGATAGAAGAAAAAAAATGAATAAAAATAAATAAGATAGACCAAAAAACTTTCTTTGATTTGAACTCACCCAATCAAAAATCCTTCTATATCTCAAATCAAAAGAGAATAGAATAAATCATACTTTCGTACAATATCTTAATTGAATTATATGTAATGATCAATAAATTCAGTTTAATTCTATGTCTACATGTATAGTCTACATGTATAAAAATTCTAGTAATCCATTTTCTAAATAATAGATATTTAGACTGGAGTTGACGAATAACCCGTACCAATATTAGTGTTTATTAGTGTCGAATAGAAATAAATGGGGCGTGGCCAAGTGGTAAGGCAACGGGTTTTGGTCCCGCTACTCGGAGGTTCGAATCCTTCCGTCCCAGAGCATACCCCGTCTATATATATTATTATATAATGTGATCATTATATTAACATTCTATTAATATAATATATTTATAATTAATAGAATATATTTATAATTTTATTTTGATATATAAAATATATCATAATAAAATATATATAAAAGATTGCCTTTTCGAACAGCCTTCTGTATTAAGAGTAGAATATTGGTATAGAATGTGATTATTATTATTTTTTTTTCATAATCCGCGGAATCATATCTTTTTCACAAATTTATTTGAGTTCAAATATTCAAATAACACGCAAACGATTTTACAGTATAAATATGAAAAAATAACAACATAAAATTTCTCCCTTACATCAGTGTTTTTTTATCTATCTTTTTTTAATCACAGATGGTTTAATCCAATATGAATTTCTCTCTCTCTTACTGATGATAAAAAACGAAAGGTCCTTGCTGTAAAACTTTATGTTATGCAAAATGCAAATAATTATATCGGATAGGAGATTTTTCAATCAATTCAATCTTTGTAACGAACTCCTATGAGTTCTTGGTACTTGAAGAAGTGTGAAATTGTTGAATTTATGCTACCACTATTATGGATACAGATTCAAAATAACTTGTTTCTTCGTATTATATTTATTTATTCGTGTTATATTAGTTATAATTTAGTTAACTAATTTGATTTTTACAATAATCGAAAAATATTCTAAAATTTAGAATGATATAAATAAAAAAAAAAAAAAATTATTTTTATAGAATTTCCAATATTAAATTCTATTAATCTCTATCCGAACCAATGATTATTCATGATTCCATAATTGAATCAATTACATATGGGTTCCAAACTGAAGGAATGTTATGGTAAAACTTCGTTTAAAACGATGTGGTAGAAAGCAACGTGCGACTTGAAGGACATGATCCGCTGTGGAGTCTTACATCCACCATTTTTTTATATGTTATATAGGAATGAAAGTGCTCTTGGCTCGACATCATTTGTTCTGTTCCGCTGTAACTCTCTTTTTTTTGGGGGGGGGGGTGTGATATAATATAGTATAGGATGGAGCTCGAGTAGAAAGTATTGATTTATTTTTCAGGGGCAAGAATCTAGGGTTAGTATCAATCAATAAATTGGAACAGCTTCGTAAGTATATTTTCGATACATAAACTTAAAGGGTCCTATTCGAGAAAATTTCCAATTCAAAAGGAAAGTTTGTTGAAATTGGTAAAACTCTTTCGATCAAATCAAAAGGAAAGTGTATTACGCAGGAATCAAACATTCGTATGATTCTTTGACAGAAAGAAATCACAAAAAATGGTATGTTGCTGCCGTTTTGAAAGGATTTAAAGATCACCGAAGTAATGTCTAAACCCAATGATTCAAGGCAAAGATCCTGGAACAAGGAAATACCTTTTTCAATTGTCTTAACAACTAGATCAGAAAAGAATCAAAATGGATTTTAAAGAAGACAGACAATTAAAGGGTTAGAGACCGCTCAATAGATGAAATATCTAAAAGGTTTCTCTTTTGAGTTATTTCAGAGTTATCCAACTTGAGTTATGAGGGTGCAAATACGACTAATTTTCTTTTTTGTTGGGTAAGAAAGAATAAGAAAAAAAGTACTAAAATCAATAGTCTAATTAATTTGATGATTTTATGGATATATTTGATATTGTAATTCTATACATAGACATAATTTCGAATTTTCTCGAGCCGTACGAGGGGAAAACTTCTTATACGTTTCTAGGGGGGGTATTCTTCATCTATCCCAATGAGCCATTTATCGAATCGTTGCAATTGATGTTCGATCCCGACGAGAGGGAAGAGATCTTCGGAAAGTGGGTTTTTATGATCCGATAAAGAATCAAATCTATTTAAATGTTCCTGCTATTCTATACTTCCTTGAAAAAGGCGCTCAACCTACAGGAACTGTTCATGATATTTCAAAAAAGGCGGGGGTTTTTACGGAACTTCGCCTTAATCAACAAACAAAATTCAATTGATAAAATAAAATAGAAAAAAAGAAGGTGTGGATGACTTATATATAGCTTTGTATAACCCTTTTAGTATTGTTACTTTTAGTATTGTTACTATAGAATGGTGTCCTTTAGTTATAACGACAAAAAAATGGATTTCTATTTTATTGATATAACAATTGATCCAATAATTTAAAATTGAAATAAAATAGATAGAAAAAAAGATCAAGTGAATAAATAAGAAATGACGTAGAAGTAATGGGGTCTATAGACATAAAAATTTGACATTACCCCCGTTTTCGTTGGAACTCTATGAACAAAAAAAACAAAGGACTAAATCTGCTTATTTTAGTTATTGAATAAACCTCATTTTTTTCTACTTCTCCGCCGTCTTCCTTAATTTAGTCTTCCACCTATATTATATATAGTGCCAATCCAACACAAGTCCTTCGTTTTTTTTATATTTCAATTTAAATAATTTGAATTTGATTCATTTTAATTGATTGAAATCGGAATTGTTAGTTCGATTTAGAATTTGTTTTCTCTTTTGTATACGTATGCTTTTCTCAATATTCATATTGACAACAGTGTATCAAATAAATATAATCCGATCGTGGATAAATGGATCTATTTATCCCTGTTCCATAGATTTTATTTCATTCAAATAATAGGCTCTTATATTTTCTGTCATACAAGAAGTCTTTTTTGATTAAGATTTTAATCAATTAAACTCGATATATACTAATTAATGGATAATATAAGAGAAGAGAGACAAGAGGCGGTCTATAAATATTTGAAAATCTTTGAGTTTATCCTTATTTTATCTTTTATTTGAGAATTTTTTGTATTTTCGTCGGATTTGTTCATTTTTATTATGTTCAGTTAGAGTTTTTTTTTTTTTTTTAATGGTTTGATTGTGTTGTACCATTCAATTTCGTTATTTATTGGGATTCTGATTGTATCTACACATTCTAATTTGTTTATTTGGGTTGCTAACTCAACGGTAGAGTACTCGGCTTTTAAGTGCGGCTAGCATCTTTTACACATTTGTATGAAGCAACAGATTCGTCCATACCATCGGTAGAGTTTGTAAGACCACGACTGATCCTGAAAGGAATGAATGGAAAAAGCAGCATGTCGTAGGACAATTCTGAGAATATTTCATTCTTACTGAATAGGTCCAAAATCTTATTTCAATTGTTTAAATTCCATTTTTAAAAAATAATTTTTGGGAGGGGTCGAATGAATAAATGGGTAGAGCCTTACTAGAGGTTCCAATTCTAGGGAAATAAAAAGTAACGAGCTTCTGTTCTTCATTTTTGAATGATTACCCCATCTAATTAGACGTTAAAAATATATTAGTGCTTAATGCGGGAAAAGCTTTTCCGATGAGTGGATTAGAAATTTCTTATGAGTCCTAACTATTAGCTATTCCCCTTTATGGGGTAGAGATAAATGTGTAGAAGAAGGCAGTATATTGATAAAGAGATTTTTTTTTTCAAAATCAAAAGAGCGATTGGATTGATAAAATAAAGGGCTTCTAACTATCTTGTTATCCTATAAATGAACATAAATCTATTATATGGAAAGGGAGGGTCTGGAGAGTCCGTTGATGAGTTTGACTTGTTTCCGAGGTATCTAATTTTTTCTTACTATAATAGAAATACCTTGTTTTGACTGTATCGTACTATGTATCATTTGATAACCCAATAAATCACCTATTTCTTTTCTGATTCAAATTGAATTTTAAATGGAAGAATTTCAAGGATATTTAGAATTATATAGATCTCAGCAACATGACTTCCTATACCCACTTATCTTTCGGGAGTATATTTATGCACTTGCTCATGATCGTGGTTTAAATAGATCCGTTTTGTTGGATAATGTAGGTTATGACAAGAAATCTAGTTTACTAATTATAAAACGTTTAATTAGTCGAATGTATCAACAGAATCATTTTCTTATTTCCGTTAATGATTCGAATCAAAATAAATTTTTTGGGTACAACAAAAATTTGTATTCTCAAATAATATCGGAGGGATTTGCAGTCATTGTGGAAATTCCGTTTTCCCTACGATTAGTATCTTCCTTAAAGGAGACAGAAACCGTAAAATCTTATAATTTACGATCAATTCATTCAATATTTCCTTTTTTCGAGGACAAATTTCCACATTTAAATTATGCATCAGATGTACTAATACCCTACCCCATTCATCTGGAAATCTTGGTTCAAACCCTTCGCTACTGCGTGAAAGATCCCTCTTCTTTGCATTTATTACGGCTCTTTCTTCACGAGTATTATAATTGGAATACTCTTATTACTCCAAAAAAATCCATTTTTGCAAAAAGTAATCAAAGATTATTCTTGCTCCTATATAATTCTTATGTATGTGAATACGAATCCATTTTACTTTTTCTCCGTAACCAATCTAATCATTTACGATTAACCTCTTCTGGGATTCTTTTTGAGCGAATACGTTTTTATGAAAAAATAAAATATCCTGTCGAAGAAGTCTTTGCTAACGATTTTCCGGCCACCTTATGGTTCTTCAAGGATCCTTTTATACAGTATGTTAGATATCAAGGAAAATCGATTCTGGCATCAAAAGATACTCCTCTTCTGATGAATAAGTGGAAATATTATCTTGTCCATTTTTGGCAATGTTATTTTTATGTATGGTCTCAACCAGGAAGAATCCATAGAAACCAATTATCCAAGCATTCCTTTGATTTTTTGGGTTATCTTTCAAGCATACGACCGAATATTTCAGTGGTACGGAGTCAATTGCTAGAAAATTCGTTTTTAATGGATAATGCTATGAAGAAGCTTGATACATTA